TGGAATTATTAAAGTAACGGCCTCTAAGTTTATAAAACCTAAAGGATTAAACGATGAGAAAATCTTGTCTACAAAGTAACAACCTTTATATGACGAAAGTAAAAATTTCGTTCTAAAGTGTAAAAGGTTCTGGAAAAACAGTAAGATTCTTTTTAGCCATGTGTTTTATACGCAGGGTTAAAAAGGTGACATAATAACCGTACCTAAATTCTACCCCAAGTAAGCTAGTAGAGAATACGAAGGCGTTTGAGTGAACAATCATTAAGGAACTCGGCAAACTAACTACCGTAACTTAGGGATAAGGAGAGCCATTCCTCCTGATTAATATCAGGTAAAGAATAGGAAGCATGGAATAGTGTTGTACGACTGTTTAATTAAAACAAAGCACTTTGCCTATAAGATAATAAATCAAAGTATTGAGTGTGATTTCTGCCCGATGTCGGCTGGTTAACGGATTAGCTAAGTTGACTAAAATAAACTTGGTGTTGAAGGAAACCCCGATCAATGGCGGCCTTACCCTGAGGGTCCTAAGGTAGCGGAATACCCTGGCCGTTAAATGCGGTCTTGCATGAATGATTTAACGATACAACAGCTGTCTCAATGATTGGCTCAGTGAAATTGGAATAGCTGTGCAGATACAGTTTACCTCTAGTTAGACGAGAAGACCCTATGCAGCTTTACTGTTGCTAGTTATTGAATATGATTAAACTATTTTTAGTAGTATAAGGTAATTGGATAAAAGATGTTATTGAAAGACCTTTATCCTGTTTGTCGTATTGGTAGATAGAATTATTCTACTTTTTTATCTTTAAAGATAAGAAATAACCCCGCTGATTTTAAACAAAAAGGGGGACAATGACTAGGAGGCAGTTTATGCGGGGCACAGATCCCATAAAAAGTACCTGGGTGTATCCAAAGTTAATTTTGTAAAATTGACATGAATTTACTGTAAAAAGTACTTTTCATGCCAACTAAACACGAGCGAAAGCTTATGTGTTTATTTATTTTTAGTTTGTTATTTGGTATAGCATATGCTATAACTAATCCAGCTATATATCTATTAAGTTAGAACTATTTTTTTTTTCCAAGTAAGATTTTAACTATATGGAAGATAGATGTAATTAAAACATTGACGTAGATATAGGGAGCTTTGCTCCTTAATTCCAATGTTTTTAGTTTTTTTATTAGGTGTATTAGGCTAGTCTTAATTACAAACCGCTAATAAAATAATTATGTTTATTACTTGTCAAGTTTAATGGCTTAATCTTGCTTTACTGTTTGACTTACACGTCTATCAGTCGCGTAAGCGGGGCATATGATCACAAGATGCAGAAAGGAAAGGTCTTGGGTTTTTGAAAAAGCTACGCTAGGGATGTTAGTCCTCCAATGTTTATCTCTATTTAAGTTTGTCAGAGACTTTTTAGATTTAAATCCATTGGTAATTTATTGGGTTAATTTCAAGAATAACTTTATCTAAGGATTTAGTGTACTTGAAGCGAACTTTACTTTAGCATATAAAACTAAGTTTTATCAAAGTAAAACCGTTCAACGACTAGAAGGTGAGTTATGCTAACAATAATCCTTTTAACAATGCCCAACTTTTTTTATATATATAGTTATATACACGCCATAAAATTAATATTAAGTTATTAATGAAATAGCCTTTATTTTTAGTTATATTATTGTAAATATACTAAAATGAAGCTTATTACCAGATGAGTTTACTATTGCGTTAAGCTAAAAGCTGGCGCTTAGCTACTCTGATTAAAAAATTGGTATATTAAATTTTAAATAAAATAAATGAATAATAATAATCAAAAATTAGAAACAAGGCTTGATAACCAACCGCTTATATTTAGCAAAAAAGTAAATCTTAAACATAAAATTATACCTTTAGATATTATAACTAATACTATAGGTCCTATTAGATTTTTTCCACCCGCAACAAAAGAATGATTTAATTCTATTTACGCCTATAATAAAAATTCTATTAAAAATTTGTCTGTTGCAGATAAAACTATAAGAAAATTAATTAATAGTTATTTTAGTCTTTTTTTTAATAAAAATATTATACGAAGTAAAAAAATATTAAGAAGACTTAGAAGATTATCATTAAAAAAGATATTTATAAGTAAGGCAGAATTAAAACATACCAATTCTAATGTTAATATCACTTTGTATGTATACAATGAAGAAAAAAGAGATTTAGATCGTAAATTAAACAAATTAGAAAATCTACATTTTGTATCTGGATTATTATCACGAGCTTTACCGGCTTCGTCAAAAAAGAATAATAAAAATTTATCTTTAATAAGTTTATTGCGGGATATAAGAAACTATCAAAATAAAGCACCTCTTATAGATTATCTAGAGAGATTACAACTATCTGTCTATTTTAGGTTAGCTCTGTATAAAAGCAGAGAAAACCGTAGAGGTAGATCAAATAATATAAAAAATCTATGAAATACTTTAAATGAAATAACGGAAATGATAATATTAAGTAAAACAAATAACATTGCAAAGGAAAGATTAGATCAAATTTATACAGGCTTAATTAGAAAAATCTTATTATACAAAGAAATAAAAGAAATTGCTTCATGTAAACTTTGACTTGACTTAAATAAATCCAAATTTGAAGATAACTATTTAAATAGATTAAAATCATTAATAGGAAAAATATATGGAAAAAAAGTTGAATTTAATATAGTAAATTTAACAACCTTATATTTTAATAGTGATATATTTACACAAGCTGTATCTATGAGAATTAAAAACAGAAAAAACAGCTTGTTAAGAGTTTTAAAAGCTGCTTTACATTTAGTAAAATTACCTGCCGTAAATAAAATAAGAGATAAATACGGTATAGCAGATAAGGTATCTTTAGATCATCTTAAAAATGTACAAATTAATTCTGTTATTAATAAATATAATACAAATAAGGATACTTTAGATCAATTATTATTAGATATCTTGCCTTATTCTACTGTTGCGAAGTCATGTGTAAACGAAGCAGATCAGATAAACTCTGATCTTTCTAATCCATTAGATCTTGTAATAAGTTCTTTAAAGTATAAAACTACAGCTGGTGTTAGATTAGAAACTAGAGGTAGATTAACCAAACGGTTTACTGCATCTAGATCTGTATTCAAAGTTAAATGAAAAGGTAGCATTAAAAATTTAGATTCTTCTTATAAAAAATTATCTTCAGTAATGTTAAGAGGTCATGCTAAATCTAATGTAGATTATACAAATATAAATACTAAAACACGTAATGGTTCTTTTGGACTTAAAGGTTGAATAAGTAGTAAATAAATGTTATTTTCTAGCTTTTAGCTTCTAGCTTCTAGCTTCTAGCTTCTAGCTTCTAGCTTCTTCGCCAGGGGAACCTTCCTCTAAAAAAAATATCCAACCCACTAATTTTCTAATTTCGCGTTGCATTAACTATATAAACAAAAATTGAAGAAATAGTCTGAACCATCTTGTGAAAGATGGAAATAAAGGATAAATAGCCTTTATGATAACATATATTGAACAGGCTAATTGCGCCAGGAAGTACAAATTGAGTGCGCAGTTTGGCACCTCGATGTCGGCTTAGCTTATCCACATGAATGCAGGAATCATGAAGGGTTCGACTGTTCGTCGATTAATAAGTTACACGAGCTGGGTTAAATACGTCGTGAGACAGTATGGTTTCTATCTTCTAGAGGAAATTAGAATAAAATAAAGATAGCCCCCTCGTACGAAAGGAGCTGGGTATATTAACCTCTGGTTTACCTGTTGTTTATGTGCCCAATATTAATTAAAGTATAAAATTTTTATACAGGGATGTTACTTTCACTTAAGTAAATATATAGCATAGGCACGGCAGGAACGCTACGTTAGTTAAAGATAAGTGCTGAATGCATCTAGGCACGAAACTTACTTTAATATATTCTTAAATATACGTAGTTTAACACTACGATTTTTATATTAAGTTTGAATTCACCTATCTTAGGTAAAACTAAGATTTGTGTATTAAATTTAATGTTAAATTAATAGGCTTTAGTTGAAAGAATTTAAATGTTTTTAGGCATAAAGTACTAATTCTATAAATAACTGGTTATTATCTATATCTTACATTATATCTCTAGCAAGCAAGCAAGCAAGTAAGCAAACAAGCAAACAAGCAAGCTTCTCCCTTCCCTTTTTATTATATTGTAAACACTTATATTAAATTTGTTAGCCTGGTTAGCATAAAAGTAATGTAGCTGTTTTGTAACCAGCTGAAGCAAGTGCGATACTTGCATCGGGCTTATATGTAATATTAACAGTAAGGCTTGCCTCATAAATAAGCATAACTGTAAATATTTTTTACTTTTAGAGTCTTGGCATATTATGGCGTTTGTTTATACCCGCCTCAAGGAATAGCCACTATTAGGCCTTATGGTCTAGCGGTTAAGACACGCTCCTTTCACTAGCGTTATCGAGGGTTCGAATCCCTCTAAGGTCAAAAGCGCGAATATATATAAATATTTACCAAAAAAAGGTATAAAAAGTATTTAAATTGTATAGCTTTTAAAGGTTATAGCTTAATTGGTAAAGCAAGCTGCTCATGACGGTTTAGATGAGTGTTCAAGTCACTTTGGCCTTAGTTATATAGTCCGAGTGCTGGAATTGGTAGACAGGGTAATCTTAAGCATTACTGATATAATATCATGAACGTTCAAGTCGTTCCTCGGATATATTATAAAAAGGGGACATAGTTTAATTGGTAAAACTACGACTTTGCAAGTCGTTATCTCAGGTTCGATTCCTGATGTCTCCAGGGTAAGCTTGCAGCAATGTTAAGTGTTTTAGCTCGAGAAGCTCAATTGGTTGAGCGGGATCTTGAAGCGGTTTAGGTTGTAAGTTCAAGTCTTACTTCGAGCATTTACCCTCTATAATGCTTAAAGTTTAAGTAAATTAGTATTATTATAAGGTAGTGATGGAATTGGTAGACATGGATAGTTTAGGTCTATTTGATCATTTAAGATTATATCCGTTCAAGTCGGATTTACCTTACTATTACACATAGTAGAGATATATGTTAGTAGATATAAATATTAGTAGATATAGATTTTAGTAGATATAAAGGCAAAGTATCTCACAAGCATAGACGGGTATTAGGCGTCTATTGTTTAAATATTATATTATACTTGTATGTTGTAGACTAATCGGCAAGTCCTAGGTTTTTGATACTTACTATTGAGTGTTCGAATCACTCCAACATAATATAACTTTAAAGAGATAGAGGTGGGTATAGTTCAATCGGTAGAACATCTGTATGTGGCACAGTATATTCCCTGTTCAAATCGGGGTATTCACCCTTTAAAAGTATACTTATAGTACACTAGAGGTTTCTCGTAAATAAACTTATGTGAGCTGGTTTTACCCTCAATATAAGGTTAGGATAGTTTAATCGGTTAAAACATTAATTTCATGCATTAATAATGAGAATTCAACTTTCTCTCCTGACTCATGTTAATTACTTCACTTATATCTTTGTTATTATTAGTGGCGTATCTTCTTGTCTTTGACGTAACAAGAGAGGGTAGGAGACAAATCTATCTGTAGTATAACTACTGTAGAGCTGTATAAATTACTAGCTAAGTCTAAGAAAATAATGCAAGGGTTAAAAGAAAACTAGGAAGAAAAGTAAAAAGGTTATCATTACTTTAATTCTAGCTAGAACAGTTGTATTATAATAGCTATTCTGCTATTAGTTATATATGCAATAGTATAGTAAAAATAATTCTTTTTTACTTTACTTTAATTACAACCATAGTTAGTGTAGTTTTCCTAAATTATTTATATTTTAAGTATATATATGTATATGTTTAAGTAGCTTTACTGTGTTTTTTCTCTGCATTTAAACCTTTTTATTTTTTTTATTGATTTATTTATTTGTAAAACCATTTAAAATAAATCAATCCTTTTTATACGTGTAACAGTTACCCGACCATATCGTAAAATTTTTTACCAACTATTCTATAAGATGCGCATCATCTTTTTTTTATAATCAGGATAGTTTAAATGGTTAAAACATTAATTTCATGTATTAATTTCATGCATTAATAATGAGAATTCAACTTTCTCTCCTGACTCATGTTAATTACTTCACTTATATCTTTGTTATTATCTAATGCCGTATCTTCGAGACGAGACAAATCAATTTTATATAGTAGAACTACTATAATAATTTTGTTATTATCTAGCTATTTAGCTTTAGATAGTTTATACCTGACTAATTTAAATACTGGAATAGCTTTATACGGTGGACTTTTTAATGCTACTAGTATAACACATGTATTCCAATTATTTATCTTTATAGTAAGTGCTGCAATATTACAATTAACAGGTTTTTACCCTAGAAAAGTTTTTTTTAGTGGTTCTATTAAATTATTGTTTAATAATAATAATATTAATTTTAAATCTAAAGTAATAAATAAAATGGGAGAACAATTTAAAATAATAGAATATCCCTTAATTATATTATTTATTATTACTGGTTCTGTATTTTTAGTATCAACTAGTGATTTAGTATCTATATTTTTAAGTATTGAGTTACAAAGTTATGGGTTATACCTATTAAGTACTCTATATAGAAATTCAGAGCTAGCAACTAGTGGAGGTCTTACTTATTTTTTATTAGGAGGGCTAAGTTCTTGTTTTATTTTATTGGGTACAGCCCTTTTATACGCAAATTCCGGAACTACTAGCTTGGATGGTATCTATATTATAGCTAGCATTAGCGATATAGGTAATGATCTAGGTAGCTATAGTCAAAGCTGATATAAAGCTGACTATATTGATATGTCTTTACTTATATTAAGTGTAGGATTTTTATTTAAAGTAAGTGCTGCTCCATTCCATTTTTGATCTCCTGATGTTTATGACGCTATACCTACAGTGGTTACAACTTTTGTAGCTATAATAGCAAAAATATCTATTTTTGTGTTTTTATTGGAATTAGTTCACTATACAAGTAACTCATTATTTACTAATAATTTTAGTTGAACAAGTAGTTTATTAATTAGTTCATTGCTTTCATTAATAATAGGAACTGTATTAGGGTTAACACAATTTAGAATCAAAAGATTATTCGCGTATAGTACTATTAGTCATGTAGGGTTTATATTATTAGCTTTAACAATTAATAGTATAGAATCTATCCAAGCGTTCATCTTTTATTTAATGCAATATTCTTTAAGTAATTTAAATGCTTTTATGTTGTTATTAGCAATAGGATATTCATTATATTGCTATAGTAATGAGAATAAAAAATATACTTCTTTATTAGATAAAAATAATTCTCCTATACAATTAATCAGCCAAATGAAAGGTTTTTTTTATATAAACCCTATTTTAGCTTTAAGTTTAGCTATAACTATCTTTTCTTTTGCAGGAATACCACCATTAATGGGATTTTTTGCAAAACAGATGGTTTTAAGTGCTGCTTTAGATAACGGATATGTTTTCTTAACATTAGTTGCAATATTAACAAGTGTTATAAGTGCTGTTTATTATTTAAACGTGGTAAAGGAAATATTCTTTGATAAACCTGAATATAAAATAAATTCATATATCTCAGATTTAGATATGTACGCTAGTATAACTAAAAACAATGTTTTAATTAAAAATGTTAGTTTTAAATATAATAATATCACATTATCTAGTCATTTAAGTATAACAATTAGTATATTAACATTAATAATACTTTTATTTATATTTATGCCTCAAGAATCATTAAGTATGTCAAATATATTAGCATTAATATTATTTAACTCATAAATGGCCAGCATTACATTTTTTTTTATTTTCGTTCCAATTTTAGCTATAGTTTTACTAGCTATAAATTTAATTTTTGCCCCTCATAACCCTTATAGTGAAAAAGATAGTGCTTTTGAGTGTGGTTTCCACTCTTTCTTAGGACAAAATAGAACACAATTTAGTATATCTTTCTTTATTTTTGCCCTTTTATTTTTACTATTTGATTTAGAAATACTTTTAGTTTATCCTTATGTGGTTAGTGCTTATGTTAACGGTATATACGGGTTAACAATAATGTTAATCTTCTTTTTAGCTTTAACATTAGGGTTCGCTTTTGAATTGGGTAAAAATGCCTTAAAAATAGAAAGTAGACAAAGTTTCACTTTAGATAGCAATTACACTGAGATTAATAAAGTAGTAGGGCAAGTCTCTATTCAAGACTCATGGAAGAAATAACTTTTCTAAGTCTAACTTAACACAATTACAATCTAATGTTGTAACCTTGGTTAGCCCTTTCTTTTATAACGCTAGAGGAACTATCTAAGTATTTAAGACAAAACTGCCTGGCTAGTTATATAACTGTCAAGTATTTAATTATATTTTTTATAATTCTATGTTTTTTTTCTTGTTTGTATTAAACTAAGGGGACACATTAACTCTAGGTCAGAGAACTTATATGATAAGTTACCTAAACCTAAATGTATTCCTAGACGTAGGCCTAGGTATATATTTCCTTATGATGGCCCGCCTTTCGGTGTTATGGTTGATGAGCTATTACCTGATGATGAAGAGGGTAGTTAAAGTACAATAATTAATAATAATTAATTATTATTAATTATTGTAGGGGATAAAGGTGAAGCAAACGTATGCACTTAAGATGTTATCGTTGCATGTCTGTTCAAATCAGGCAGCCCTATATGTACTTTTAACTACTATTTTATTGTTATCTTGCTATATTGTAACCGTCTCTCATATATTTCAACTTACTATTTATTTCTCGAATATTTTATCTTGTTTTTACTAATAAATGTTTTTACCTGTTTTATTAGTTATTCCTATTATAGGTATATTTATCATATCTACTAGTGTGTGTTATGACACAGCTACTTTAAATAACAAACGTATAAAAACAATAGGATTAGCTACATCTATCCTTAATTTATTCGTTTCATTAATAATTTTTATATTATTTGACTTTAGCGCAAATCAGTTTCAATTTGTACAAGAGTACTACCAAGTAAGTTCATATGACTTTTATTTAGGTGTTGACGGTTTATCTATATATTTTGTGTTATTAACAACTATAATAGTACCTATAGCAATACTTTCTAATTGAAAATCTATAAATGAAAACATTAAGTCATTTGTTATAATAATGTTACTGTTAGAAAGCTTATTGCTGGCTGTGTTCTTAGTGTTAGATATATTATTATTCTATATTTTTTTTGAAAGTATACTTCCTCCTTTATTCTTATTAATAGGGTTATTTGGATCTAGTAATAAAGTAAGAGCTAGTTTTTATTTATTCTTGTATACATTATTTGGTTCTTTATTTTTATTATTGTCAATTCTGGCTATGTCATCTATAATGGGGACAACTGACTTTGATGCATTATACAAAACAAATTTTAACTACTCTACACAATTATTTTTATTTTATGGTATCTTTATAGCATTTGCTGTTAAGACTCCTACTATCTTTTTAAATACTTGATTATTGAAAGCTCACGTTGAATCACCACTAGGTGGTAGTATTCTTTTAGCTGGTATTGTATTAAAGTTAAGTTTATACGGTATATTTAGATTGATATTACCTTTATTACCTAAAGCTTCTTTAGACTATACATATATAGTATATCTTATAGGTGTTATTACTATTATATACGCTAGTTTTAGTACATTAAGAACAACTGATATCAAAGAACTTATTGCTTATAGTTCTGTTTCACATGCTGCAGTATACTTAATAGGTGTATTCAGTAATACAATACAAGGTATAGAAGGAGGTATTACTTTAGGTTTAGCTCATGGATTTGTGTCAAGTGGTTTATTTATATGTGCTGGTGGAGTACTATATGATAGATCTGGAACTAGATTAATACATTTTTATAGAGGTATAGCTCAAATAATGCCAATCTTTTCTATATTATTCTTTATCTTATGTCTAGGTAACTGTGGTGCCCCTCTTACTTTAAATTTTGTAGGTGAATTTATGTCTTTATATGGTGTATTTGAAAAATTACCATTGTTAGGTATAATAGCCAGTTCTTCTGTAGTATTTTCAGCTGCTTATACTATATTTATGTTTAATAGAATATGTTTTGGAGGAGCTTTCTTTTTAAGTTCATCCGATCCTTATACTTTAATTGATTTAAATAAAAGAGAATTTTTTATGTTATTTACTTTAGTCTTATTTACAGTTGTCTTAGGTATATATCCTGCTCCTATATTAGATGGATTACATTACTCTGTGTCTACTTTAATATTCAGTACTTTACCTTATTAGTTTTATTTTAATTTTATATTTTACTTTCTTGTTAAAAGTCTTCTTTATTTATCCTATTGTTTAATACAATTAAAGCCGTTTTTTTTTGGTAGATAAAACTATTTGTCATTCAGGTAGTGTTAGTGAAAATATATAGTAAAAATTGATTAAGCAGGAAACAGTAAACAGTAAACAGTAAGCCGTAAGCAGGAAGGATTAAACAGGAAGTATTAAGTAGGAAGAGCAAAGATAGAAGTGGTTGTGCGAAAGCTTATTTATATATATTTAGGGCTAGCTGTGCGAAGCCGCTAATCCTTATCTGTTATTTCTTCCCCTAATTCCTAATAATCCCTAATCCTAATAATCCCTAATCCTAATAATCCCTAATTCCTAATAATCCCTCACTCAAATTTTTTATGTTTAATACTCATATTACATTTATATTGGTATTCATGTTATAGTAGTGTTATTTATATTTCTGTTTTCTTCTTTATGTTATATTCTATGTCTTTTCTATGTTATATTCATATTAGTAATATTTATATATTATTAGTCTTAGTAATACTTAAATTGTTAAAAATAGTCTTGTTATCCAAGAAAAATTACTTTTTGATAGCTTTCATTCCCTGCAAATTTTTGCTAAAGGGTTAATCCCTTAAGGGTTTCATTTAAGAATGTTAATCCCTATTTCTAGAAGCTATAAGCTAGAAGCTATAAGCTAGAAGCTAGAAGCTGCTTTGGCAAGGTAATATACCTTTACCTTTGTTATTTACATCTAACCCTCAATTCTGTTTTACTTCTCGTATTCTACAAGTAATACTTCTAGATTTAATAATGAGGAGGCTCATTACTATCCCTGGAGTATAGTATAATGAATACTACAAAAACAAAAACAAAACAAATAAAAAAAAATGATCAATCTTATATATACTAATTTATTAAATAACAACTGTGATGCTCCAAGCCCTTGAGGGTTATATTTTCAAGATAGTGCTACTCCACAAATGGAAGGTTTAGTAGAATTACATGATAATATTATGTTTTATTTAGTTATAGTATTATTCGGTGTAGGGTGAATAATGATATCTATGGTAAACACATACGCAGCTAAAAAATCACCTATATCACATAAATACTTAAATCATGGTACATTAATTGAACTAATATGAACAATTACTCCTGCTTTAATTTTAATTTTTATAGCATTCCCTTCTTTTAAATTATTATATTTAATGGACGAGGTAAGTGATCCTGCTATGTCAGTATTGGTAGAAGGTCACCAATGATATTGAAGTTACCAATACCCTGATTTCTTAACAGGAGATGAAGAATTTATAGAATTTGATTCTTATTTAGTTCCAGAGTCAGACTTAGATGAAGGTGCTTTAAGATTACTTGAAGTGGATAATAGAGTAATACTTCCTGAATTAACACATGTAAGATTTATTGTTACAGCTGCTGATGTTATACATTCTTTCGCCTGTCCTGCTTTAGGTATTAAATGTGATGCTTACCCAGGTAGATTAAACCAAGTATCTGTACTTATAAATAGAGAAGGTACTTTTTATGGACAATGTTCAGAGATATGTGGTATTTTACATAGCTCTATGCCTATAGTTATAGAAGCTGTTAGTATAGAAAAATTCCTTACATGACTTGAAAACCAATAATGTTAAAATATAGTGTAAGTATGCAATAGTAGCATATTTAAACTTTGCCTACTCTTTTTTTTTCAGTTATATATTTATGTTTGCGCTTTTTAAAAATATAAAGCTCCTTGTTTATATTTGAGCAAAGTTGTGCTTATTAATGAGGCCCTTGTTTTATATTTTCACTTATAAATAGTAAAATACTTCTAACTTCACTATCCTCTTTTGCCTGCATTTAAAAGGTGCAGAAAAAAATATAAATGTTTACAAATATTAATGGAATAAAATAATATAACAATAGGAATACCAGTTAAGGTAATCTATATAAAAGAAGACTATGTCTAAAAAAAATAAAAATAAAAAAAAATAAAAAATATATAAAATGAGAATATTTAAAAGCCATCCTTTATTAAAATTAGTTAATTCATACTTAATAGATTCACCACAACCTAGTAACATTAGCTATTTATGGAATTTCGGTTCATTATTAGCTTTTTGTTTAATAATACAAATAGTTACAGGGGTAACATTAGCAATGCATTACAACCCTAGTGTATTAGAAGCCTTTAACTCAGTAGAGCATATTATGCGTGATGTTAATAATGGTTGATTAATCCGTTATTTACACAGTAATACAGCTTCGGCCTTCTTCTTTTTAGTGTACTTACACATAGGAAGAGGTTTATACTACGGATCTTACAGAGCTCCTAGAACATTAGTTTGAACAATTGGTGTAGTTATTTTCATATTAATGATGGCTACAGCATTCTTGGGTTATGTTTTACCTTACGGTCAAATGTCACTATGAGGTGCAACTGTTATTACAAACCTTATGGGTGCGATACCATGAGTTGGACAAGATATAGTTGAATTCCTTTGAGGGGGTTTTTCTGTTAATAATGCTACTTTAAATAGATTCTTTGCCTTACATTTCGTTTTACCTTTTGTTTTAGCTGCTTTAGCTTTAATGCACTTAATAGCTCTTCACGATAGCGCGGGTTCAGGTAACCCTTTAGGTGTTTCAGGTAACTACGATAGATTATCTTTTGCTCCTTATTTTTTATTTAAAGATTTAATTACAATTTTTATATTTATATTAGTTTTAAGTGTATTTGTTTTCTTTATGCCTAATGTATTAGGGGATTGTGAAAACTATGTTGTAGCTAACCCTATGCAAACTCCTCCTGCTATAGTTCCTGAATGATATTTATTACCATTCTATGCTATATTAAGATCTATTCCTAATAAATTATTAGGTGTTATAGCTATGTTTAGTGCTATACTTATACTATTAGCTATGCCTTATACTGATTTAAGTAGATCTAGAGGTATCCAATTCAGACCTTTAAGTAAAATAGCTTTCTACATATTTATAGCAAATTTCTTAATATTAATGGTATTAGGTGCTAAACATGTAGAGTCTCCTTTTATAGAATTTGGACAAGTAAGTACTGTTCTTTATTTTGGACACTTTTTAATAATAGTACCTGCTGTTAGTTTATTAGAAAACACTTTACAAGATTTAAGCCTTTTAAATAAAGCTAAATAAGTTTTATATTTATACTTTTCTTTAATCTAGTTTATACTAAACTAAGAAATATAAATAGAGGGATTAGCTCAATTGGTAGAGCAACCGTTTTACACACGGTAGGTTAAGTGTTCAATTCACTTATCTCTTATATCACAGATACTTTCGGTTTCGTATCTTCTAGTCAATAATAGCTTAAAGTGCAATAATTAATTATAGCAGGAGATAAGGTAAAGCATATATTTGCACTTAGGTGTTAGCGGTGCATGTCTGTTCAAATCAAACAACTCTATATGCACTTTTAACTACTATTCTATTATATAGAGACAAGCAGACAAGTTACCAATAGTATTATAGTAAAGAAATTATAAAATAAATATTAGTAATATTTATCTGTTTTTAAATAATATGCCCTCCTATACCTAGGTATAAATATACATACATATATATTTTTTTAAGTTATCCCTTTTTTAAGTATTTGTGTATAAATATACTAAAGAATAGAGATTTGGACTCTTTGTCTGACAGATTCCCATAGGCAAACTTCCCCTTTCGTTACATATAATAGTAATGTTTCTTCTAATAGTCTTTTAAGTAGCCAAAGTCACGAACAATTAGCCTTAAGATCTAGTATATCACTTTGAGCAGAAAGATGATTTTTATCATCTAATGCTAAAGATATTGGTACATTATATTTAATATTTGCTTTATTTTCAGGTTTATTAGGTACTGCCTTTTCTGTTTTAATTAGATTAGAATTAAGCGGACCTGGTGTTCAATATATAGCAGATAATCAACTTTATAATAGTATAATTACAGCTCACGCTATACTAATGATTTTCTTCATGGTTATGCCAGCCATGATAGGGGGTTTTGGTAATTTTTTATTACCATTATTAGTAGGAGGTCCTGATATGGCCTTCCCTAGATTAAATAATATAAGTTTTTGATTATTACCTCCTAGTTTAATATTATTCTTATTTGCTAGTGGTATAGAAAATGGAGCAGGGACAGGTTGAACACTTTATCCACCATTAAGTGGTATACAAAGTCATAGTGGACCTAGTGTTGATTTAGCTATATTTGCTTTACACCTATCTGGTATAAGTAGTTTATTAGGTGCAATTAACTTTATAACAACTATACTAAATATGAGAAGCCCAGGTATAAGACTACATAAATTAGCCTTATTTGGGTGAGCTGTGGTTGTTACAGCTGTATTATTATTATTATCATTACCTGTATTAGCCGGTGCAATTACAATGGTATTAACTGATAGAAATTTTAATACATCATTCTTTGAAGCAGCAGGTGGTGGTGACCCTATCTTATACCAACATTTATTCTGATTCTTCGGTCATCCTGAAGTTTATATCCTAATTATACCTGGTTTTGGTATTATTAGTACTGTAATATCAGCTAGCTCTAACAAGAGCGTGTTCGGGTATTTAGGTATGGTATACGCTATGATGTCTATTGGAGTTTTAGGATTTGTTGTTTGAAGCCATCATATGTATACTGTTGGGTTAGATGTTGATACTAGAGCTTATTTCACAGCTGCTACATTAATTATCGCTGTTCCAACAGGTATAAAAATATTCTCGTGATTAGCAACATGTTACGGTGGATCTTTACATTTAACACCTGCAATGTTATTTGCTTTAGGTTTCGTGTTTATGTTTACAATTGGAGGATTAAGTGGAGTTGTTTTAGCTAACGCTTCTCTTGACATTGCATTCCATGATACTTACTATGTTGTTGCTCATTTCCATTATGTTTTAAGTATGGGTGCAGTATTTGCATTATTTAGTGCATGATATTTCTGAATCCCTAAAATGTTAGGTTTAGATTATAACCAAATGTTAGGTAAAGTACATTTCTGAATTATGTTTATAGGAGTTAATGTAACTTTCTTCCCTCAACATTTCTTAGGATTACAAGGTATGCCTAGAAGAATAAGTGACTATCCTGACGCTTTTGCAGGATGAAACTTAATAAGTAGTTTTGGATCTATAATAAGTGTAATTGCTACTTGATTATTCTTATACATTGTATACGTACAATTAGTAGAAGGTAAAGCTACAAGTAGATACCCTTGATTAACACCACAATTTTATAGTGATTCTTTACAAACATTATTAAACAGGAGTTATAATAGTCTAGAATGAGCCTTAACAAGTCCACCTAAACCTCATGCATTTGTTTCTTTACCATTACAAAGTACAATGTCGAGTAAATAGTGAAGATTTAGTTTTAGTAATAAATGAAGTTAACAGGCTATTGCCACAATTAAGTGATTTTATTAATCAATTTCACCAAGTTATTATAAACACAGGTGTTAATGTAATGACTGATGGTGTAGGTAACTTGGATATGGATGCACCTGGAGAAATACCAACTGCTGAAATGAAAAAGATTCAGACTAGAATAAATATCATCGACACATTAATTAGGGATAATCGTTTTAAGGTAGATCAACTTCTTGAACAAGGAAAGTCTATAGAGACAGATATAAGAAATTTAAATTCTGATTATAGAAGTCAACTACTTGAACAAATAACTAGATTTAAAGAATTAAATGCGTCGTATAAACATTAAAGTACCCTTTATAATTCGGGTTAAGAAAATCGCCATCGCCACAATATAGTGGGTAAAAAAGGGATAAATAAAATATTGATAAATAAGGGGCTTGCTTCGCCAAAAATAAGTAAGTCGTACATAATAGAAGGTAAATAAGGCTTCGCCGCTTCACTCCTCAAAATAATATAACTAAGCTTTCGCTGGATTACGCGTGGCTTTGGTCAAAAATTCTAAAAGAAAGGCTAAAAAAAATGGCCGATAACTTTTCTGATATAAAAATATTGTAATCCGTCACCCTTTTGCTTAATTTACATAAGGAAGTAGGGGTTAATTATAAAAGATTATCTTCTGCTCGACTTTTATCCGCTAAGTTTCATCCTTTTTTTTCTAAATTTGCCTTAGTATTTTTTCTGGCTTCGTGACTTCTAATTAAATAAGAGTTCGCGGCTTCTAATTAAATAAGGGCTCGTGACTTCTAATTAAATAAGGGTTCGCGGCTTCGCACAGATTAATATTAATACTACCCATCCTATAAGTTTCAGTCTTTAGACTATGGTGAATTTTTACCAAAAAAAGAAAAATAATATAATGCCACAATTAGTACCATTTTATTTTATAAATCAAGTAACTTTTGCTTTTATTTTACTAGTAGCTATGATATATATCTTATCTAAATACATTTTACCTAGATTTGTTCGTTTATTTTTAAGTCGTGTATTTATAAGTAAATTATAATTATATGTTAAATTAGGTTAAACTAAATTTAAAAATATCTAATCTAGGGTTTTTACTTAGCTTGAGCGAACCCCGCTTAAAATCTATTTAAAAATTCTTTATTAGCGAATATATGTTTCACTAAAAATATAGGATTTTTTAGGGAAAGAGGATAATTTCTTTAAAGAGAGATCCCTTTTCTTTTTTTATTATCAAAGGCTTCGATAAACTAAATTAGAAATCTAATAAATAATTTTTAATTTATAAACAATAGTTATAAAAAAAATATATATAATGAATTTAACCTTAGTACTTTTTTTAATCGGAATTTTAGGTTTCGTTTTAAATAGAAAAAATATAATATTAATGCTTATCTCTATCGAGATAATGCTTTTAGCTATTACATTTTTAATATTGGTAAGTTCACTTAGCTTTGATGATATATTAGGTCAAACTTATGCTATATATATAATAGCAATAGCTGGTGCTGAATCTGCTATAGGTTTAGGTATTCTAGTTGCTTTTTATAGATTAAGAGGAAGTATTGCAATAGAATATAAATAATGTATTTAGCAATAATAACTTTACCATTATTAGGATCAATAGTTGCCGGGTTTTTTGGTAGAAAAGTCGGAGTTACCGGAGCACAAATAATTACAAGTTTATGTGTAATTTTAACAACATTACTAGCCATTATTGCTTTTTTTGAAGTAGGTTTAAATAACATACCTGTTTCAATAAATCTTTTTAAGTGAATTGATAGTGAATCACTTAACGTCTTATGAGCTTTTAACTTTGACAGTTTAACAGTATCTATGTTAATACCTGTTTTAATAGTTTCTTCTTTAGTGCATATATACTCTATAGGATATATGAGCCATGATCCACATAATCAAAGATTTTTTAGTTACCTTAGCTTGTTCACTTTTATGATGATAATATTAGTTACAGCCAATAACTTCTTATTGATGTTTGTTGGGTGAGAAGGTGTAGGGGTTTGTTCTTATCTTTTAGTTAGTTTCTGATTCACTAGAATAGCAGCAAATCAAAGTTCTATGTCTGCTTTTTTAACAAACAGAGTAGGAGATTGTTTTTTAATGATAGGTATGTTTGCCATACTATGATCTTTTGGTAATATAGACTATAGTACTGTATTTTCATTAGCACCTTTTATTAATGAAAATGTTGTTACAATGATAGGTATATGTTTATTGATAGGAGCTATGGCTAAAAGTTCTCAAGTAGGGTTACATGTTTGATTACCTATGGCTATGGAAGGTCCAACACCTGTTAGTGCTCTAATACATGCAGCTACTATGGTTACAGCTGGTGTATATTTACTTATGCGTACTAGTCCTTTAATAGAATACAGTTCAACTGTTTTAATTCTATGTTTATGATTAGGGGCTATAACTACTGTTTTCAGTAGTCTTATTGGTTTATTCCAACAAGATATAAAAAAAGTTATTGCCTATAGTACTATGAGTCAATTAGGTATGATGGTTATTGCCGTAGGTTTATCTTCATATAATGTTGCTTTATTCCACTTAGTTAATCATGCTTTCTATAAAGCACTTTTATTTTTAGGTGCAGGAGCTGTTATACATGCAGTAGCAGACAACCAGGATTTTAGAAAATATGGAGGATTAAAACCATTCTTGCCTTTAACTTACTCTGTTATGTTAATAGCTAGTCTAAGTTTAGTGGCATTCCCTTTTATGACAGGTTTTTATAGTAAAGATTTTATATTAGAATCTGCGTATGGACAATTCTATTTTAGCAGTACTGTTGTTTATTTTATAGCAACTATAGGTGCAATGTTTACTACCTTATATTCAGTTAAAGTTTTATATTTAACTTTTTTAACTAATCCTAACGGTCCTTTAATTAGCTATAAACATGCTCATGAAGGTGATATCTTTATGAGTTTACCTTTAATTATATTAGCTGTATTTTCAATATTCTTTGGTTATATAACTAAAGATTTATTTATAGGGTTAGGTTCAGGATTTTTTATTGATAATAGTTTATTTATACATCCTTTACATGAAATAATGTTAGATACTGAGTTTGCTGTACCAGTTTTATTTAAATTACTACCTTTGGTATTTACTATTTCACTAAGTGTTTTAGCTATTATTCTATCAGAATTTTTACCATTAGTTTTAATTGAATTTAAATTTACTAGATTAGGGTATAACATTTTTAGTTTCTTTAATCAACGTTTTTTTATTGAGCTATTATATAATAAATATATCACAGGGCTTGTTTTAAAATTAGGTGGTCAATCTACTAAAATTTTAGATAAGGGAAGTGTAGAATTATTAGGGCCTTACGGGCTAGAAAAAGTCTTAGTTCCTTTAAGTAGAAATATAGCTAGTTTAGATACAGGTGTTATAACTAGTTATGCATTGTATATTTTAATTGGTCTTATTTTTTATGTTTCAATTCCTTACTTAGTTATGTTTGATAGTAGTTTACTTATATTGGTATTATTACCTTTATTTAGTTTTATTAATCTACCTCAAAAAAGCTAAATAAGTTTTATAAACTTTTCTTTAATTTAGTTTATACTAAACTAAGAAATATAAATAGAGGGATTAGCTCAATTGGTAGAGCAACCTTGTGTAGGTATGTTTCACCTACATACATACACACGGTAAGTTAAGTGTTCAATTCACTTATCTCTTATAACATACATACTATCTGAGAGAGAATATATAGCTCTTTTATAGTAGTTACTTATATTGGCGTTATTGCCTTTATATTGATATTACTACCTTAGTCCTATTAATATATTTTATAATAATACTAAAACAATATTTTAATATTATTATTATACATATATTTGTAAACGTTTTTACTGTGGTTGGGCTGGCTTACCATTAGTACAATGGTTTCGGCGTGTTAGTCTTGGTGTATAGCTGCATAGCTGTATAGCTGCATAGCTTCATAGATTTAACTAAAAATCTAGAGTTATGCTTTTATTTTTAAAATATAAGAGGGATGTGAGCAAATGGTTTTGCATTTAGATTGCAGATCTGTAATAAGGAGTTCAATTCTTCCACATCTCTAATAATTCTACCATATTAATATATGAAATTCATTATACCATTAATCTAAATAGTAAATTCATAAGGATAATACTAATTAAAAATTAGATTTATATTAACATAGGTGGATCCTTAATACAATTTACAATAATAAAAAATGATACAAGCAGCAAAAATAATAGGTACAGGTTTAGCCACAACAGGTTTAATAGGAGCAGGTGTAGGAATAGGTGTAGTTTTCGGTGCATTAATCTTAGGTGTAGCAAGAAATCCTTCACTTAGAGGGCAATTATTCTCATACGCTATCTTAGGATTTGCCTTTGCTGAAGCAACAGGTTTATTCGCACTTATGATGGCATTCTTATTATTATATGTAGCTTAATTATGAGGGAAGTCTCATTTTAGGTCTAAATATTTTAATTGTGTTTATCTAAAATTAATTATATTCTAAGTTCGACTCTTAGTATTTTAATAGAAAATATATGGTTATTTGTTAATTTTAGTGCATTAGATTGCAATATAGCATATTAAGTGTTACATTGGTATAAAGTCTTTAGTAATTTTTCTTTATATCATAGATAAGAAAACTTGTATACTCGGGTTTGCGTTTAACCCTTTTAAGGATATGTTGTAATATTATATTCATAGGGATTATTACCGAGTGTTAATAAGGCTATAAGAAGTACTTTAAAGTTTAACCTTAAAATGTATAAAGGTAGCGTAAAGTGTCCTCTTTCGTTTCTTTTTTACTTTTTCTTTAATAATCCAGCTTCTAGCTCCGTTGGTGGGGCTTTCGCTTATATAATCAGTTAAAATAAGTTATTACAATATATTGTCGTAATATTCACATGAATTGTTTGTAGTAAAAAAAAAGAATAAAAAAAAATTATGTTATATTTACCCACTTTAATTTCTATAATAGAAGTTTTATTATTAACTGTTCCGGTTTTATTAACAGTAGCTTACGTAACTGTAGCTGAAAGAAAAACAATGGCCAGCATGCAAAGAAGATTAGGACCAAATATAGTAGGATATTATGGTTTATTACAAGCATTTGCGGATGCTTTAAAATTATTACTAAAAGAATATGTATCACCTACACAAGCTAATCTTATTTTATTTTTTCTTGGTCCTATTATAACTTTAATTTTCTCATTATTAGGTTATGCTGTTATACCCTATGGACCAGGTTTAGCTATAAGTGATTTAAATTTAGGTTTATTATATATGTTAGCTGTTTCATCTTTATCTACTTATGGTATTTTATTAGCAGGATGAAGTGCTAACAGTAAATATGCCTTTTTAGGTTCACTTAGAAGTACAGCTCAATTAATTAGTTATGAACTTATATTAAGTTCTGCAATACTTATAGTAATAATGTTAACAGGTAGTTTAAATGTAACTGTAAATGTTGAAGCTCAAAGAGCTATTTGATTTATAGTGCCTTTATTCCCTATCTTTATTATTTTTTTTATAGGATCTGTAGCAGAAACTAATAGAGCTCCTTTTGATTTAGCCGAGGCTGAGTCTGAACTTGTTAGTGGGTTTATGACAGAACATGCTGCAGTTATATTTGTTTTTTTCTTTTTGGCTGAATATGCTAGTATTGTTTTAATTTGTATTTTAACTAGTATACTATTCTTAGGTGGTTACTTGTATGATGTTTTACCTTCTTTTTCTTTTTTAAGTTTAGTTCAATATACTAATTTCGATTCTTATATAGAAGAAACTCTATTCCGTCAACGCTTAGGTTATAATTATAGTATAATATCTTATAATCCTTTAGTTGAAGGGTTGTATTATGGTTTAAGTTTAGGATTAAAAAGTTGTGTAATGATTTTTGTATTTATATGGGTTAGAGCGTCATTCCCTAGAATACGTTTTGATCAGTTAATGACTTTTTGTTGAATAGTATTATTGCCAATCGTTATTGCATTTGTTGTTTTAGTTCCTTGTATCTTATATAGTTTTGACATAATACCTTGTAATATTTCTTTACTATAATATATAAGTAAACTTTAAATCTACATTTCTTTAACTTTAGGGAAGGTTTTATTAAACACTTAATTGTATAAGATATAAAATAAATACTGTGAGTGAAGAAGGGAAGTTTTCCTTTATTTATTTTTAGAAAGTAAATTCTTTTAAGCAGAGCTTACATCTAAAAATTTCTATTTTTTTTTTTCTTATGTCAGTTAATACAGTATAATTTTTCTTTTTTATTGTTGGAGTTAGTAAATTAATCTTTACTTATTCTTATTAGCTCAATGGCAGAGCACGATACTTCTAATATTGTGACCTAAGTTCGACTCTTAGATAAGAAAAACGGTATACTCGGTTTTGCTGTTTTTATGTTTTGTTGCTTCGCAGCTTCGCAAATTTGCAGTTTCGCCAATACGAGGAAATATATACTTTAAGATTTACGAGTGTTAATAATCAGAAGAAAAAAATTTATATTAATATTATGTCTAATTATATCTCTCTTTTTACAGAAACAACTAGTCCACTTGACCAATTCGAAATAAGAAATCTTTTAAGTTTAGAAGCTCCTATCTTAGGTAACATGAACATTTCAATTACTAATATAGGGTTATATTTAGTAGTATCTGCTTTTATTATCTTAACATCTAGCGTATTGGCTACTAACTATAATAAAATTATAAGTAATAGCTGATCAATTAGTCAAGAATCTTTATACGCAACTATACACAGTATAGTAACTAATCAAATAAATGCAGGTAAAGGTCAATTATACTTTCCTTTTATATACACTTTATTTATATTTATTTTAATTAATAATTTAATAGGTATGGTTCCTTATAGTTTTGCCTCTACTAGCCATTTTATATTAACATTTGCTCTTAGTTTTACTGTTGTTTTAGGTGCTACAATCTTAGGTTTCCAAAAACACGGGTTAGAATTCTTTTCTTTACTTGTACCAGCCGGTTGTCCTTTAGGTTTATTACCTTTATTAGTTTTAATTGAATTTATTTCTTACTTAGCTAGAAATGTTTCACTAGGGCTTAGATTAGCTGCTAATATTTTAAGTGGGCATATGTTATTAAACATTTTAGCTGGTTTCACATATAATATTATGACTTCAGGGTTTATATTCTTCTTTTTAGGATTAATACCTTTAGCTTTTATAATAGCTTTCTCTGGTCTTGAATTAGGGATTGCATTTATCCAAGCTCAAGTGTTTGTTGTATTAACTAGTAGCTATATTAAAGATGGGTTAGATTTACACTAATTTGTAGCGAAGCCTTATTAAATTTATTTAATATTCTAGGCTAGATAGGTTAGAAATTATATTATACTAATTTCTATAGATGTTCGATTCATTTAAAGCTAATTTAATAATACCTATAATAAATAGATTGTGAGCTTCGCTGGTTTCTTTCTTCCCTTTGTCATTTTCGTTCCTTTGGCTTCTAAAGTCTGCAGCCTTCGTCTACATTTAGTGGTATAAAAAGTACAACGCTATTAAAAATATATTTAAATACTTTTTTTAGTGTAGTAAAGTCTGGTGCTTATTAGATCTGTGCACACGAATAGATGAGTGTAAAAGCAAAAGCTTTTGGTATTATAGAGAAAATTATTTTATATATATATGTATATTTATGCAGATAGCTGAGTAGCTTTCATAGCCAAAATCCTATTTTGCAGTTTTTAATTAAAAGACAAGCCAAGGTTAGGCCTTAATTTAGACTAATAACTTTTACAAGAACTGGCTTAATATTACCCTAAGGTTATATTACCTATAGTGTTGGCTTTTTACTTTTCGATAGTTCTTAATACATCTTTTTAATATTGTTAGGGTATGTTAAATTTTCATTAGTAGTGATATTTTAATATTTCTTAATTTATTTTAATAAATTTAACATATCACTGAAATTCTTCTTTTTATTGAGGTGTAATTATCTTGATAAGAGAAAACAAAATTTTTTGAGTTTGATGATGGCTCTGAATGAACGCTGTCCAAATGCTTGACACATGCTAATCGAACGTCTAATATAATAAATAATTTTTTAGCTATTTTTTAGCTTATTAAAAAATTTACTTAATTAGAAGTGGTGTACAGGTGAGTATATGATATTTTGGCTACCCTAAAGCAAGGGAAATAAATACCTTATATGAATTACTTCTAAAGGAAATATTTTTAAAATTTTCCGCTTTATGATGACAATAAATATCTCGGATAGGTAGTAGTTAAGGTAATAACTTAACTAGCCTAAGATTCCGTAGTCGAGGCTGAAAGGTTGATCGATCACATTGGGTCTGAAAAAACCCCAATACGTATTGTACAGCAGTGAGGAATATTGGTCAATAGCCTAACGGCTGAACCAGCAACTTGGAGGAATGAAAAGCTACGGCTTGTTAACCCAATATTAAAAGGTTAATATCGACTATGTCGAATAAAGTTCTAGATAGAATACTGATTATGACAATTTTCTATCTATTTGTCTTGACCCAATTACGTGCCAGCAGTCGCGGTAATACGTAGAAGACTAGTGTTATTCATCTTTAATAGGTTTAAAGGGTACCTAGACGGTATTATTAGCCCAGAAAAGGGTACGATTTTACTAGAGTTTTATATGAGAAGGTAGTATTTATGGAGGAGAGATTAAATACGATGATACCCTAAGGACTGGTAACGGCGAAAGCAACCTTCTATCTAATAACTGACGTTGAGGGACGAAGGCCTGGGTAGCAAAGAGGATTAGATACCCTAGTAGTCCAGGCAGAGAATTATGAATGCTATAGATTAGATTATATTTAGACTATAAATGAAAGTGTAAGCATTCCACCTTAAGAGTAATGTGGCAACGCAGGAACTGAAATCATTAGGCCGTTTCTGAAACCAGTAGTGAAGTATGTTATTTAATTCGATAGCCCTCGAAAAACCTTACCACAATTTGCATATTATGTACATATTAATGAGTACATATTTACAAGCGTTGCACGGCTGTCTTCAGTTAATGTCGTGAGATTTTGGTTAGTTCCATAAAATTAACGTAAACCCTTGCTTTATTTTTAAATTATTTTTTATAAAGTAGTTCGCCATTATATTGGTTTGATATATGGGACCAAGACAAGTCATCATGGCCTTTATATTGTGGGCTATAGACGTGCCACATAATCCTATACAAAGAGATGCGAAAGTGTGAACTCGAGCTAATCTCAAAAGTAGGTTATAATATGGATTGTAGTCTGTAACTCGACTACATGAATAAGGAATTACTAGTAATCGTGAATCACCACGTCACGGTGGATTATATCTCAGATAGGTACTAACTACTCGTCGCGCGCCGAAAGAAGTATGTGCAATAAGTTTGGTGAGCTATTGCTTTTTAAATATGGAAGATAAGTTCTAAAAATTAGTGTAGTAAATTTTCGTATGTGTGACTTTGATTGGTGTTAAGTCGAAATAAGGTTCGTGTAGTGGAAATTGCACGGGGTTAATTATAGTTAACAATAAACTGTATATATTTTTATATACAAAAGGAAGGTTCCGTTTGTTGGTATGACGGGTTGAGCTGTAAACTCAATAGCCTTATGCTGTCGAAGGTTCAATTCCTTTCCTTCCTAAGGTGAAATTAACACTAAAATTTTAAGAAAGAAATCATGAAAAACAACAAAGATGAAATATCTCTTTGTAAATGCGAAATGCGGATTGGTGTAAGGGTAACACGTTTGGCTCATGTCCAGAAGATAGGGGTTCGAATCCTTTATCCGCACAAAGATAAAATATGGTGGACTGTCTCAAATAAACTTTTAAGTTTTCACTGTGAAAGGTGAAATTATGGAGCGAAGCCAAGATTAATAATATAAGGCCTTTATAGCTCAAAGGTAGAGCATGATACTGTTAATATTGTGATAGATGTTCGATTCATCTTAAGGGCTAAATAAGGTTTAATTGATTGTGTGTTAGTTTAATTGGTAGAGCAATGTGTTACGGCCACATGGATACAAGTTCGAGTCTTGTACATACAGTAAAATATCAATTCTATTCATTATACTCTAGCTACTTTAGGTGTTGAGAGGGAAGAAGGTTGGCTCTCTCTGCCTAAATAAAATATGCAATATATAAATTTTTTAGTTAAAAATTTAAGGAGATTTTTTTTTATTAATCTATGGATTCTCTTTTTGTTTTAAATGATAGTTTTACTTCTGGTTACCGTGCAGGTATGTTAGATTTTATTTCTTTAGTTTCAATTTTATCCGCTATACTAGTCATAGTGAGTAAAAATCCGATCGTATCTGTGCTATTTTTGATAGGGTTGTTTTTAAGCATATCATGTTATCTTATAGTATTGGGTTTAAATTTTATTGGTTTATCTTATTTATTGGTTTATGTTGGAGCAGTATCTATATTGTTCCTTTTCATACTTATGTTAATTAATGTTAGAATAAGTGAATTGCTTAATGAAACTAGCAATAGTATACCTTTAGTTATACTTATTATACTAGCTTTTAACTATCCTGTTTCTAAAGTATTACCTTACAGTGTTACTGTATTTATACAAGAAGCAATTAATAAAATATGATATGTAAATTATAATTATACAATAGATAATGTATTAACTATGAAAGCCATTATCTCTGATAAAAGTGAGGTATTATATGCTACAAGTAAAATATGAGACGGTAATATGTCTGAATTTAGTCATATAACAAGTATAGGTAATATTATGTATACTAGCCATAGTATATGACTTATTATTACTTCAATAATTTTATTATTGGCTATGGTAGGGGCTATTGTTATAACTATAAAACAAAAACCTATATTAAATAATATATAAGTTTAAGTTTGCTATTTTTTTATAAATAGCAGAGGGATTAGCTCAATTGGTAGAGCAACCGTTTTACACACGGTAGGTTAAGTGTTCAATTCACTTATCTCTTATATCACACATACTGTTTGAGAGAGATGTCTCAAGGTATACTTTAGTATAACCTAGTATCCTATTTTTATCATGTTGGAAAAGAAAAAAGTAGAAAGACCTACACAAAAGTTCTAAAAAAAATGACAAATATAGTAAGAAGTCAATTTCAAGCTCATCCTTTTCATTTAGTTAGCCCTTCACCTTGACCAGTTAATGTTTCTTTTTCTTTATTATTTTTAACATTAAGTGCAGTATTAACAATGCACGGTTTCTCTAACGCAGGTCCTTATTTAGCTTTTGCTTTCATATCTCTTATCCTGTCTATGTCTTATTGATGACGTGATGTAATAAGTGAAGCTACATATTTAGGACACCATACATTAGCTGTACAAAAAGGAATAAACATGGGAGTTGCTTTATTTATAACTTCAGAAGCCTTATTTTTCTTAGCTATTTTTTGAGCTTTCTTTCATAGTGCTTTATCTCCTACTATTGAATTAGGAGCCCAATGACCTCCTATGGGTATAGAAGCTATAAATCCTTTTGAATTACCTTTATTAAATACTGTAATTTTATTATCTAGTGGTGTTACAGTAACATATGCTCATCATTCTTTAATAAAAGGTGACAGATCTGCTACTTTATACGGTTTACTTGCTACAGTGGTTTTAGCTTTAATCTTTACAGGTTTCCAAGGTGTAGAGTATGCAGTTTCTTCTTTTACAATTAGTGACGGTATATTTGGATCTTGTTTTTATCTTGGAACAGGGTTCCATGGAATACACGTTATTATTGGTACAGCTTTTTTAGCCGTAGGTTTATGACGTGTAGTAGCTTACCATTCAACAGATAATCATCACTTAGGTTTAGAATCTGGTATCCTTTACTGACATTTTGTAGATGTTGTTTGATTATTTTTATATATCTCTATTTACTACTGAGGATCTTAATAGTTAACTAGCTGGAAAATTTAAATTCGGCTTCTAGTGCGCTGAAAATTAATAAAGGGTAAAACCTAGCTAATCTTCTCGTAAAGAGACTTTAGCTTAATCGGTAAAGCATATGCCTTTTAAGCATTTTTATAAGGGTTCAAGTCCCTTAGGTCTTAGTTAGACTTATTATCAGCGGATATACGTTAATGGTAAACCGAACGCCTTCCAAGCGTTTTATGTCGGTTCGAATCCGACTATCCGCAATTTATCAAAAGGGTTAGTTTCTTAATTGGTAAAGAACTTTCTTGTCAAGAAAGTGTATGTCGGTTCGAACCCGACCTGGCCCGTGTTTATAAATATGTTTTAAAAAGAGCAGAGAGGAAAAGTTGTCATTGGTAAGACGAGATATTTGCTAAATATTGTTCCTAGAATCTGGGTGTTCGATTCACCTCTTTTCCGTCATATATAATATAAATATAAACAAGTAAAAAAATAGCTTTGGAGGGTTTGCTTAAATATAGCTTAGATTTATGCTTATTAGTTTTACTTCCTTCGCTTAAATATGCCTTCGCCTAAATATGTCTTCGCCCATAAAGAGTTTAGTTTAATTGGTAAAATAAGAAGCTTCAGACTTCATGTTCTCGGTTCAAGTCTGAGTACTCTTGAATAATTCTTTAACTTAACAGGTAGAGTGCATTTTTGATAAGGATGAAATTCAAGTTCGATTCTTGGAAGAATTATCAATTTAATACTTAAGGGTTCTAATGAAATAAGGCTTCGCGGCTTCGCACAAGTATAGATTAAATGTAAGAATTGCTAACTAATCTTTTTCGGATTAGGTTTAATTTTATCTTCCCTGCTTTGCTATGAAACATATAAGACCACAATATAAGAAAAAAGAGAATTGGCTGAGCGGTTTAAGGTGGTAAATTTGAAACTTACTTGGTGTTAAACATCACATCCGTTCAAATCGGATATTCTCTGTACTATAGCTTAATCTTTTGCTTGGAGGCTTCTAATTAAATAAGGGTTCGCACAAGTAAATAGGTTACAGTAAACGGGTTAGAGCCAGGTTGGTTCGGCGTCTCATTTGGGTTGAGGAATTGTTATGTTCGAATCATAATAACCCGAATAATATATAGTATATTAAGTTATATTGCTATTAGTAATGTAATCGATATAGATTTAATGTTTATCTACTATAAATTGTAGTATAAGCAAGTATATAAAGAAACTATTAGGAAGGCTTGCCATATATTAAAGAGAGCTGTTTAAATTGTGTTTTTTGAGGGCTGGCGTAAAAACCTCCCTCTATTCAGTCATCACATAAACTCTTAGAGAAATTCAGTAATAAACGAAGTGAATTGAAATATCTTAGTAACTTTAGGAAAAGAAATCAAACGAGATTCTGCGATTAATGTGAATTAAAGCAGAAGAGCCTAGAGTATTAAATAATTATTTTTTAGGGTAGCAATTGCAGCCCATAAATAATTTATAGCGATGAGGATAACTAAATCGCTATTAATACTTTAAATAAGTAAAACGGGCTATAAACCTGTTTGAATATTAAGGGGAACCTTCCTCTAAGGCTAAATATAATATATGAGCGATAGTGAAAAGTGCCTGTGAAGGAAGCGTTTTATTAGTAGTTTTATAAGCAGCTCAAGCAAAGTTTAAATACATAGTGAGAGCGTACCTTTTGCATAATGGGTCAGCAAGTTAATGTTAGATGCGAGCAGGAATGCCTAGATAAACCAATTATGAAATAATGAATTAGTATCTAAAATTAGACCCGAAGCCTAGTGATCTTACCATGATCAGGGTTATAAAAGCCCGAACGGGTTATCGTTGTAAAGATATCCGATGAATTGTGGTAAGTTAGTGAAAGACAATACTGACTAGGATAGCTGGTTTTCTGCGAAACCTATATAAGTAGGTAATTTAAATTACATCATAGCAGGTACAGAACTGTGATCTCAGGCAACTTTTAACTAGTGTAAGAAAGAAATTTCTTATATTTATTGATTTTGCACATATCGGGGGATCGTGAAGATTTTATCGGTGAGTATTCGCACTCGGAAGGGCAATGATGAATTTTGAATAATCGGACATAGTACGATAAGGTTGTATGTCTAAAGGGAAACAGCCCAGAACAAGAGTTAAGGTTCCAAAATTATTGTTAAGTGAAATTAAGGAAGTTTCTATCTAATACGACTAGGAAATAGGCTTAGAAGCGGCCATTTTTTGAAGACCTCGTAACAGAGCACTGGTTTAGTATTTAGTTTACTATTTACATTGATAGTGGCACCGAAAATTTAACGGATCTAAATAATATACCGACACCTTGTCCATATTAATATATATATTATCATATTATATGGGGTAGCGGAACGTTGGGTAAATTTTAGATTTAATCTTAAATAGATTAATGAATAAATGACCCAAGTGAGAATGCTGACATGAGTAACGAAAAAGGGATCAAAATCCCTCGCCTAAAGCTTA